CAATTCTATTTCACTTAATCCCTCTTTCATGGCTACATATCTTTCCGGCTAAGGAATGGGAAATCTTTCTCCTGTTCCATGAATACCATTTTCATTTTATCTTTCAGTTAATCCGGGAAAAGCCATCTTTTTCTTTTTCTCAACAAAGTCTTTATGATGTGATGGCATAGCCTTTCGTTAGATAGGAAGAAATTTATAAAATACTGAGAACTCTGGGATAGAGTATTAGAACGGAAAGATCCGTGAGATGATGAACTATTGGGTCTAACCCATCTCTAGCGATTAATCAACCAGTCGAAGTACTTTTCTTGCGTAGTATTCAAAAACAAGTTATTAGCTATAGATTGAAAAGGATCCTTTTTGATGTGGGTAGGAAGAACCCCCCCTTTACTATCTCTTCAGCTAGAAATAAGTGTCATGAAAATCCAGGAACATCCTTGAATAGGAAATAGAGTGGATCTGCAGGGTCCCAAATGGATTGGCTTGTTCGAAAAAGGCCTTGTTCTTGAAAGATCTATCTCGTGGCTGGTATGGCATGGGGTCACTCCCAAACAAATCCAACTCTTCATCTCATCTCTTCAAGTTCATCATCATCCGCTTCAAGCTCAGCCTCTTTAAGCTCATCCTCTTCATCAGAAATGCCCCGCTTGCCCCAAAATGACCTGAACCAAGAGGGAAATCCCAATTCATTGGACCTTTCGATCCAATCAAATAGAAAGCTCCAAGGTTGCCGTATTCTAGGAGCCAAAACTATGTGATTGGCTAACTCCCCTTTCCCCTCAAAGGACTTCCCCGTCCTCCGATTCATAGCTTTCATAGACAAATCTGTGATTAAGGATAGAACAAAATCCGTTTAGCATCATATCTAAGGGATTCCTTGGTTTGGGCCGATGAAGCAATATCAATTGATCATTATCAAATGGGCTGCAATCTTTTTCTGTCGGTGAGGGTCCCACGAGAGCTATTTCGACTTCTAATAGGCCATCAATTGGCTCAGAATCATTCTCAACGAGTCTCCCACCATAATCCCATTTTTCCTTGTGTTCCAAAAGATCTTGAGCGACTGATCCAGCAGAACAACTCAAAAGATAAAGAAGTCTCGTTAATTGCTTGATATTCGTTGCAAGTTCGAAGCACCATTTGAATATATTAAGGCTCCACTGCCTGATATAATTTCATCTCGATATAGATAGATATAGATAGGCTCTATGAGGCCATTACTTAGAAGTACACTTTGTACAACAGCCCTTCCTATCTGATAGAAAAAGACTCCCTAACACCGATTTACACGGGCTCGCAAATCCTAAGTTTGTCTATGAAGAGCGAGTATAATTGTATTAGTGTCTATAATTGATTTCTTCTGTGAAATACTAATTGATAGGGCCTCATCGGTAAGTGCTACAAGATCTCGTGCATCGGAATCCATGATTATAGACCCGACTCCATTACATTAGTATGGAACATTTTCTTTTCCAAATGAAATCTCCTAGTAGATGCACGAGTGAAAAAGTACTTTCGTTCTTGTGGAATAAGAAGCCTTCGTGCCTTAATGCACGTATTGAATTTATTCGGAGCTATTAGAGCGGGATCCACTTTGTCGGGAAGATGAGTCGAAGCAATAACAAGAATATTTCTACTTTATTAATCCCTGGAGAGATGCTTCGATAATATACCGAGGGATAAGAAGTCCTTCGACTTCCTCACATGCGTATCATGAATGTTTGGAATCGATATTATTATTATGCAAGAAGACAAAGGAGAGATTGCTTTTGCTAATTCGAATTGAAGATTGATATCAAATCGATCTATTTTCGAAATCGTAACCGTCTCCAGATTTTGTCCCTATGCTATACGCCAAGGTAGCTGCTCCAGCTCTGTCTCAAAAAGGCCAGGATCGGGGAGATCCTTACTCTTAACAATTTAGCGAACACCCTCAGCAGGATCAACATGAGGAATCTCAGCATCTATGTCCTCAGTCTCCTCGTCAATACTATAATCATAAAAAAACCTCCGGGATTCTGGAAGGTATTCCCAAATAAGCTAATGAAAGGAAGACAGGAGTTTGTCAACAGGGATTTGACCAAATAGGATCGTCCAATTCCTATCGAATTTATCACTAAAATATCCGTAGAGTAATATTAAGGCTAAGCAGAGCGAAAAGAGTTTTGGTTTTTCAAGAGATGGTAAATCAAAAGGATTAGCCCCACACAAGGTTTTTGAAAAAAATGATTGTCTCATAATGAGCAAGGGATATCCGTCTTTCTGCTAAACAGGATGTATTGAACTCATACTTCACAGAATTCATTAGCGACTTTCTATGAATGTCAACTAAGTATCGTAAGTAACTTGCTCCCGGTTGTTCCAGCATTAGAAAAGCAGAGTCATTGTTTGAGAAATGATCATTATGAGTCAGACTCAATAGAAGTGAACCAACCCCTTTTTATGTCGTAAAGGTGTAGAACTACATCAAGAAGTCTATGTCATCAGTTTCAATGAACTGACTGTTCAGGAGCCAGGATTCCGTTTTTTATCATAAAATCTTCATCCATCCAGGTCTTTTCCTTTTGTTATCAATAGATCTCTTTACTTGTATGACTTAGATGTCTCGTATTTCTCGAAAAGGTGATTCGATTAATGGGATTTGGTATGGTACTTATGAAATCGCTGATATCGATGAGAAGGTTATTGAGAAGCATATTCCAATATTTCTTATGCAAACGTATTGATTTGAACCCATCAGCGGGACCCTCATCATTACTCAATACCATATCGACGCCAAACTCGCATATTTCGTCTAATAGGTCCAGAACAATTATAATAGAAAGAGATTCATTAACCAGGCAAATAGAGATTTTTTCTTTCGACTATATTTCGATTGTTAATACGATAGAATAGATAAGGAACGATACTACAAAGAGTATTACACCGAGATATCAATTCAATTGTTTGTTGAACCTTGTGAATTGCATGAAAGTAGGATACTCAAAATTCCGGGGTCAAAGAGTTTTATAAAACGTTCTTGGTGGAAAAAACGTGAATGAAAGATCCCACTAAATTGAATTCGGTCCATGACTCTGACACATAACAAAAATTTTGGATCGCGCTCAATATCTCTCTCAATTCGAAAATGCAGAATCTTAATTTTAATTGATGTCTTTTTAGCATTTGTACCTCCCGCCAAAATACTAAATAAAATAAAAATAAACATAAATCAATGTTATGTTAATTGGATTGATTTAGACTACAGATTGCATTTCAATTGGAATTTGCTTATTCACCATGTACGAGGATCTCTACTAAGCATCCATGGCTGAATGGTTAAAGCGCCCAACTCATAATTGGAGAGTTCATAAGTGCAATTCCTACTGGATACATGCTAATGGGACCCTCTACTACGTCTATAGAAATATCTGATTCTCTATCTTATTGTATTTGTATAGATTAATATTGTAATGTAATGAATCTTGCCTTGATCTAACTTACTTGCTCTGCATTACTTATAGCTTCCTTGTTCGTAGATAAAGCGGATTCCTAATTGTCAAGTGATTCAATCTATGCACATTCTTCTATATCCATTCTCAATTTAGTGTAATTCTCAAGTGCATGATCCACCCTATGTGTTATTATAGAATAATATTGATTCGAATGTAATCGCCATATAGTAATATACAGACGCAATATCTAGATGGAAATCCATAATTTTATATTTTATAATTATAATAAAAAAAAAAAATAGTAAAGGAGCAATGTACCATGGATGGAATCAAATATGCAGTATTTACAAACAAAAGTATTCGGTTATTTGAGAAAAATCAATATACTTTTAATGTCGAATCAGGATTAACTAAGACAGAAATAAAGCGTTGTGTCGAACTCTTTTTTGGTGTCAAGGTAATAGCTATGAATAGTCATCGACTTCCGGGAAAGGGTAAAAGAAGAGGACGCATTATGGAACATACAATGCATTACAGACGTATAATCATTACCCTTCAACGGGGTTATTCTATTCTACCTCTTAAAAAGATAAATCTAAATACTTAATAGCATGGTGATACATTTATACAAAACTTCTAACCCGAGCACACGCAATGGAACCGTTGCACGAAATAATTTGACCTATGGGAAGCATCGGTGTGGTAAAGGTCGTAATGCCAGAGGAATCATTACCGCAGGTCATAGAGGGGGAGGTCATAAGCGTCTCTACCGTAAAATAGATTTTCGCCGTAATGAAAAAAACATATATGGTAAAATCATAACCAGAGAATATGACCCTAATAGAAATGCATCTATTTGTCTCATACACTATGGGGATGGTGAGAAGAGATATATTTTACATGCCAAAGGGACTGAAATTGGAAATACCATTGTTTCTGGTACAGGAGTTCCTATAAAAATAGGAAATGCCCTACCTTTGACCCATATGCCCTTAGGCACGTCCATACATAACATAGAAATCACGCTTGGAAAGGGTGGACAATTAGTTAGAGCAGCAGGGACTCTAGCGAAACTGATTGCAAAAGAGGGGAAATCAGCCACATTAAAATTACCTTCTGGAGAAGTCCGTTTGATATCCCAAAACTGCTCAGCAACAGTCGGACAAGTGGGGAATGCTGGGGTGAACCAGAAAAGTTTGGGTAGAGCTGGATCGAAACGTTGGCTAGGTAAGCGTCCTGTAGTAAGAGGAGTGGTTATGAACCCTGTAGACCATCCCCATGGGGGTGGTACAGGGAAGGCCTCAATTGGTAGAAACAAACCTACAACCCCTTGGGGTTATCCTACACTTGGAAGACGAAGTAGAAAAAAGCATAAATATAGTGATAATTTAATTCTTCGGCGACGTAGTAAATAGGAGAGAAATGGAATTTCTCTCTTCGTCTTTAAAAAAGAAAAAGGAGGAAGCTGTGACACGATCACTAAAAAAAAATCCTTTTGTAGCTACTCATTTATTAAGAAAAATTGATAAGCTTAAAACAAAAGAAGAAAAAGAAATAATAAAAACT